CCTCAATTACTAAAATTACTAATGTGAAGTTGAAAAATCTATTTCATTAGGAAGGAGGATAAAAGAAAAATAAAGATCAATCAAAGATCCCACCCCTTATTAGCAAGTAGCAGGGGAATAAATCATTTTTTTCCTTCCTATTTTTCTATTTTTTTTAGGGGGCCCGTCGAAGAACGAACAAACCCCAAACTAAAATAGTTAGTTTGATGGAATATTACATCCTTTATCCCGGGACTCCTCTTTATCACACTTCTTTGTCTTCCAAGAAAACTAGATCATTAAAAAAAACGGAGTTTAGAATGGAACTCCTTTCTTTTTCCACTTCGCTTCTATTGTTTGTTGGGGGTTTGTGACTAATGGAAACGGACGGGTGGTCAGACGATACTTCATCCGATGATTGTACAAAGAGGACGTAAGATAGGTTATAGATAAAGAAAGAACAGAAAAGAATGATAAATAAAGAAATTTTGGATTCGGTATGGATAAAAGATCTTCCTATGTTATACTATTCAATTCTCGACGACGAATTGATTTGATAGCTCAGATATTGTTATTCATGATATTGATCCGATTTCAAGATCATCGAGAAGTAATTCATTCATTGAATTGACAGGCGAAAGATTTATTATCTCTATGGGATTAAATCCCGAGTTATTTTGAAGTAAAAAAACGATGAGATTATGGAAGTAAATATTCTTGCATTTATTGCTACTGCACTGTTCATTCTAGTCCCTACCGCTTTTCTACTTATCATTTACGTAAAAACAGTAAGTCAAAATGATTAATTAATTTGAATTATTCTGAGTTAATGATTGAAGAAATCAAATGAAAAGGATTCTAATTTCGCGTCTTAAATGAAATGAGCGGACTATAGCAGTATTCTATGAGATCCGATAGTATGGTAAGAAAGAAAGGTTCATCTATTTCTTTCTTACCATACTATACTATCTATTAGTGTTATTGTAGTGTATAAAGTTATACAGCGTATAAAGTTGTACTTTATAATAAAGATAGAGGCTAAATATAGATCAATCTACAATATTATCTTCGTATATGTAGATATCAATTCCATTCATTCCATATATGGAATGGACATAGGACCCAATTCTATTTCTTTGATACATCTATTTGTTTCGAGCAATCTGAAATAATCGTCTGACTCTTATAGTTCGAATTTCTAGATTTTTTATTATTTACAATATGAATTTCGGGATCTATCGAAAGAATCAAATCAATGCAGGAAAAACGACATGGGCATATATTAATAAAATCAAGTAGTCATTTTTTTTAGCATTCCGAAGAAATAATTGATTGAGCCATTGACAGGGGTTCTATGGGCACTTCTTCGGATATCGAAGAGTAAACCTCACAGATTTTTAACGCTTGAACCATGATATGAAATGCGTCGATAAAATCGAAATTCCGAAAAGAAAATGAAAATAATAAAAAAAAAAGGAAAGCGCGCAATATGTGACTCCCCTAAGGCAAGATCTTATTATCCATAGTATCTCGTTAGACAACCACTATGTTTATATTGTTTCTCATATTAAAGTGTGTATACACTTAACAAAACGACTTCCTTTTTGAACAGTAAAGAGGGAAAGAAAAAGGGGTCGGGTCTTCCTCAGTATCCATCTATAATTCTGGTAAGAGCCCGTTCATTGAAATAGAAAAGTTAGGAAGAATTAAGTTGGAATCAATTTTCTATCATCTGTATCCCTTTCCTTTCGAAATACAAACATGGGAATCAGTGAAATATCTCTTTGATTGAAAGAGTATCAGTCATATACTACATTACTCGACTAGAATCCAATGGAATTTCAAAATGAAGATATATATTCTATTTTTTATATTTTTTAAGAGTGCAAACCGCGTTGCAGAACGACCTCTAAAACAATTGATAGAGTTTGATTCCTCAACTCAATTAGTAGTACCTTTAGAGTCCACTTCTTCCCCATACTACGAGTGAAAGGGAAAATGTAAAGACTACCATTAAAGCAGCCCAAGCGAGACTTACTATATCCATGTGAATTATGTCCCCTATCTCGATGAAGGAATTATTCCATTATTGCTCACTAATAATAGTGGAATCAATGGTGCAGAGTCAAAAAGGGATTCTGACCGAACACTATTGATGAACCAATCCAACAAATCCACTTCTAAGAAATTCCTATATGATTTGTAATTTGGAAAGACTAAATACAAGTCAAATATGCAATGATATCTCAAGGAACTCTTACTAATGGAACATGTAAGAATCAAATAAAAATAATAAGGCCTATTCTTTTCTTTTTTGTTGCCCTTCGTAAGTAAAGTAAAAAAAGCATAATCATAATAAAGATAGATCACTATCTATTCCATACCTCTATTGCCCATTTGATCTAATCCGTACCATCTCCCGAATGTTTCACAGAGACAGCCGGGAGACGGTATCTTATATTCTTGACGAGGGGTTGCCGAAAAGAGATTATTTTTGCACTTTTTCTATATCTAGAAAAGT